TCTTCAATGCTTTTTTTTTTACACGCGTCTTTTTTTAGGGGGCCGGCAGCCATTATGTGGCATAGGAGTTACATCCCGTACGAAACTTAACAGTATACCACTTCTACGAATAGCTCTTAATGCCGCATCTCGTCCAAGGCCAGGACCTTTTATCATAACTTCTGCTCGTTGCATACCTTGATCCACTACTGCACGAATAGCAGTTCCTGCCGCAGTTTGGGCAGCAAAAGGTGTCCCTCTTCTTGTACCCTTGAATCCACACGTGCCAGCGGAGGACCAAGAAATAACCCGACCCCGTACATCCGTCACAGTCACAATGGTATTATTGAAACTTGCTTGAACATGAATAACTCCTTTTGGTATTCTACGTGCATTCTTCCGTGATCCGATACGTCCACCCCTACGTGAACCCATTTTTGGTATAGTTTTTGCCATATTTTATTCTCTCATTTTTATTCTCTCAAAAATACATAAATATAAGTTAGAGATATACCCATCTTATGTCAAAACAGCTCCTTTTTTCTACATCGTGTTCTTAGAAAGATCTTTCTTTTTATTATTTTGTTTTGACTATTACTATGATTCTTATTATAAATTATAGTTATTGTTTATTTCTATTTTTTATATTCTAAAATTATATTTAATATTAATAATTATATTTAATAAATAAATATTAAAAATTAAATCAAAATTATTTAAAATTTAAAAAAGGATTAGCCTTGTCTTTGTTTATGTTTAGGGTTAGAACAAATTACCATAATTCGTCCTCGTCTACGGATCAGTCGACATTTTTCACAAATTTTACGAACAGAGGCTCTTATTTTCATTTTTGTCATTCCCAAACTGAATTCTCAATATACTTATAGGAAGAAAATATCTTTCTTTCGATTGGAACCTTACTGATTTTATATCTCGAGATGGGAAATTTAAAAGTTGAAAAAACTACTTAATCATTCGAATCTTTATTGCGGAGTCTATAAATTATACGTCCTCTAGTTGAATCATAACGACTTACTTCAATTTTTACCCTATCCCCAGGTAGTATACGTATAAAACTGCGCCGTATTCTTCCCGAAATATAACCTAAAATGAAATCTTCATTATCTAAATGAACCCGAAACATACCATTGGGAAGTGATTCAGTAATTAAACCTTCATGAATCCATTTTTGTTCTTTCATTCCACGTAAAACCCCCTTAAATTGAAGTATCAACTAATTAATGTAGGAGGAGTGAGATTAGAAACCCGCCCTTTTCCTTTCTTTTTTCTTTTTTTTAACAAAAAGGAAGTTCCGAAGAAAATTCGGATATCAGAAAAATTACCATATATAACACAAGAGTTCTCCGCCGATTCCTTCTAGTCGAGCCTCTCGATCTGTTATTATACCCCGAGAAGTAGAAAGTATCACAATCCCCATTCCGCCTAAAATTCTCGGAATTCGTTGATAATTAGAATAGATTCGCAGACCGGGTCGACTTATTCGTTTTAAATTCAAACGAGGTTTTTGTAGCCCCTTTCTATGTCGTAGCTTTAAAACACAAAAATACTTTTCGCTTTCACGATGTTTCCTGGCGTTTTCAATAAAACCCTCTCGTAAAAGTATTTTAATAATGTTTTTGGTGATGTTAGTACATGGCACTCGAATCGTTCCTTTTCTATTCATATCAGCATTTCGTAGAGAGTTTATTATGTCAGCAAGAGTGTCCCTAGCCATGATAAACTAAAAAGGGTGTTGTCTATAGTTTTAGGTATATTGACATGTTCTTTTTTTTTTACATTTTGAAATTATTAGTTTATCAATTTAGTTTCTTAGTTTATCAATTTAGTTTCAAAGTATATGCGTCAGACACACTCTACTAATGTAATGAATTTCATCTATTTCAGAAAATTGTTTAGTATAAACTCTATCAAGGGCTCTTCTTCTATATTTATAATACCTCAGGTGCTAGTGAAACTATTTTAGTGAAATTTAATTGTCTCAATTCCCGGGCGATCGCACCAAAGATTCGAGTTCCTTTTGGATTTCCTTCTTGATCAATGACAACTGCAGCGTTGTCATCATATCGGATTATCATACCATTGTCACGTTTGAATTCTTTACAAGTACGTACAATTACAGCTCTGATCACTTCTGATTTTTCGAGGGGTGTGTTTGGCAATGCTTCCTTGATCACAGCAACAATAATGTCACCTATCTGAGCATATCGTCGATTACTAGTCCCGATGATTCGAATACACATTAATTCTCGGGCCCCACTGTTATCCGCTACATTCAAATGGGTTTGAGGTTGAATCATTTTTTGAATCTCTTCTTTAAAAGGAGAAGTAAAAAAAAGAAGTATTGGTTTGTCAAAAAAAAGAAACTTGCAATTGTTTTTTTTTATCCCCGTAGGCTTTTTTCTTTAGTTTGGTTTAGTTTGGCTGGGTTCCATCTTCTACATTTTTATCCCGAAGTAATGTAATGAATTGAGTTCGTATAGGCATTTTTGAAGCTGCTATT